ATTTAAAAGAGATAATCTTGTATTCTAGGATGTTTATTTAAACAAAAAATAAAATTACAAATAAAAAAAAATAAATTTAATTTAATCAGTAGGAGTTGGTATAGACTTATATATATTTTATCTTATTAAATTTTAAAATTAAAAAGGACTTGTAAAAAAGTGTGCTAAATTAAATTAAAAATTATGGTGGTAGTTTAAAAATAAGTTTAGTGGTTTAAAATATTTGCTTAGGGTATAAGTATAAAAAACAGGAGTAGTTTGATTAAATCTTTATGAAAAAATTATAGAAGCTGACAATATAAAAAATTTGGGGTAATTACTGCTTTAAAAATTTAAATTCTGGTTACTTATTTATAATAAAATAAGAATAAATTAAAATAAAAAAAAATATAAAATTAGTAAGATAAAGTAAAAAAATAATAGCTAATCAAAAAGAACTTTTTAATTAAAAAAATGAGAGTAGGTAAAAGTGCAGTTACTTACTAAAAATTAAAAGTTTGATCCTTGCTTGATTCTTATTTGTAATTTAAAACTACATGTAAATATTTGTGTGACAAGTTTTAGTTTTTTTTAGAAAAAAAAATTAAGTTTAAGTTTATTTGTAAAATAATACAATAAATCTCAGTAGTTAATTTTAGATAATAAATAAAAATTTTATCTGGTAATATTATAGAACTTTAGCAAAAATTGGTGCCAGCAGCTGCGGTTAAACCAAAAAAGTAAATAAGGATAATTTAGTTAAAAGTTATTTTGTACTTAAAAATTATAAACCAAGTAACTTTAGATAGGTGAAATTAATAAAAATAATAAATGTTTTATAAAAAAAAGTTTAATTAAGCTTTAAAAATAAAGATCTAAACCAGGATTAGATACCCTGTTATACTTTATTAAAATTAAGAATACTAGGGTACTAAATAGTTAGTTTCTTTAAACTCAAAGGATTTGGCGGTATTTTAGTCTAGTTAGAGGAACCTGTGCTATAAACGACATTCCACGAAAAATCTTACTTAAATTTGTAAATCAGTTTGTATACCGTCATTATTAGATAACCTTTAAAAAGAAAGTTGTTGGAATAATAAATTGTTAGTATATTAGATCAAGGTGCAACTTATATTTAAGTTAGACATGGGTTACAATAAATTTATATTTAAACGAATTATAAATGAAATATTAATATAAAGGTGGATTTAAAAGTAATAAAAAATTAATAAGGTTTTTTGATGATAGCTCTAAAATATGTACACATCGCCCGTCGCTCTCATTTTTAAAGTGAGATAAGTCGTAACATAGTAGGTATACTGGAAAGTGTTCCTAGACAAAATAAAGCTTAAAAGGTAAGCATTTCACTTACATTGAAATTTTTGTTGTGCAAATCAATATATTTTGAAATTAAAGTTTGTGTAAAAAAAATATGAGAAAAATCTTAAATAAAAATAAATTATAATGATAATTAAAAAAAAAATTACGATAGTAAAATAGTACTGTAAAGGAATATTGAAATAAATGAAAATTAAATTATGGAAAAGCAAAAATAAAAATTTGTACCTTGTGTATCAGGGAAAATCAAAACATTAAAGATAAGTTTTATGTCCCGAAATAAAAAGAGTTATTTTTAAATATAAGTTATTGTAGTAAAACTATTTATAATTTAAAAATAGAAGTGAAATGCTAGACGTTTTTTATGATATCTGGTTTTTTTAGAAATAAATTTAATTTAAGCAACAAGATAAATTAAAATAATTGTTGTTCAAGAATTGGAGGGATAAGCTTCTAGTTCAAATAAAAATTAAATACAAACTTTTAATAATTTAGTTTAGAGTTAGGCTTAAAAACAGCAATATTAAAAAAACGTTTTAGTTTATAAGTAAAAAAAAAATATTTATGTAGTTTTATTAAAATAAAAAAAATTAGTTAAAAATAAAAAAAAATAGTTAAAATGATTTTATTAGTATAAATTAAATAATTTAGAAAATTTTAAATTAAACAAAAAAAATTAATAAATTTAAGGTAACAATAAGGAATTCGGCAAAAATATTTTTGCCTGTTTATCAAAAACATGTCTATATGAAAGGTGTATAAAGTCTAACCTGCCCACTGAGATATTAAAGGGCCGCGGTATATTAACCGTGCGAAGGTAGCATAATCATTTGTCTTTTAATTGAAGGCTGGAATGAATGGTTGAACAAAAAATAGTCTGTCTCGTTGTTAAAATTAAAATTTGACTTTTAAGTAAAAAGGCTTAAATAAAATAGAATGACGATAAGACCCTATAAAGCTTTATATTTAAAAAATAATTAATAATTAAAATTTAAAAATTGTTTATTTAGAAAATATTGTGTTGGGGCGACAAAAATAAAAATTGTAACTGTTTATTTATTAAAAACTTTTAATAAAAGAAAAAATGATCCTTTAATAAAGATTATAAGACTAAGTTACTTTAGGGATAACAGCGTAATCTTTTTTGAGAGTTCATATCGACAAAAAGACTTGCGACCTCGATGTTGAATTAAGAAATCCTTTTGGTGCAGCAATCAAAAAGGAGGGTCTGTTCGACCTTTAAATTCTTACATGATTTGAGTTCAGACCGGTGTAAGCCAGGTTGGTTTCTATCTTCTATAAAAATTTATATTTTTTTAGTACGAAAGGATTAAAAAATAGAAATAATTTTGATTAAAAAGAATAAAAATAATAAAATAATTAAATATATTTAGATAAATAAATATAAATAATATGTTAAGACTAATTATAATTTTAAATTACATTATTTTAATAATTTGTGTGTTGGTGGGGGTAGCTTTTTTAACCCTACTTGAACGTAAAATTTTAGGGTATATTCAAATTCGGAAAGGGCCAAATAAAGTAGGATATATGGGGCTACTTCAGCCTTTAGCTGATGTAATTAAATTATTTAATAAAGAACAAAGAAGCCCAACTATAAGGAATTTTTTGCCTTACTATTTTTCTCCTATTATAACTTTATTTTTATCGTTAATTATTTGAAGAGTAATACCTTACGAAATAAGAATGATTTCTTTTGGTATAAGAATTTTATTTTTTTTGGCATGTACTAGAATAGGGGTTTACACAATTATAAGAGCAGGTTGAGCCTCAAATTCTAAATATGCTTTACTTGGAAGATTACGGTCTGCTGCCCAAACTATTTCTTATGAAGTAAGATTGGCCTTGATTTTATTAAGATTTGTGTTTTTAGTAGGGAGATTTGATTTTTTTTTCTTTAGGGAGTATCAAAAAGAAAGATGATTTATTTTACTTGGTGGCCCCTTAAGATGAGTATGGCTTGTATCATGTTTAGCAGAAACTAACCGGACTCCTTTTGATTTCGCGGAAGGAGAGTCTGAGTTGGTATCGGGGTTTAATGTGGAATATAGTAGTGGGGGGTTTGCTTTAATTTTTATAGGGGAGTATGCAAAAATTTTATTTATAAGAATATTGTTTGCTTTAATTTTTATAGGAGGGGGAGTTAGAAGAATATTATTTTATGTTAAAGTAAGAATAATTTGTTTTGTTTTTGTGTGAATTCGAGGGACTTTACCTCGGTTTCGGTATGATAAATTAATAAGTTTAGCCTGAAAAAGGTTTCTTCCTGTAAGGTTAAATTATGTTATATTTTTTATAAGATTAAAATTATTTTTAATAGTAATAATATTATAATAAGTACTTATTTTAGAAAAACTACTAGTAGACTCGAACTTCTTTAAAATGTTTTCAAAACATTTACTTTCCAGAAAGTTAAATAGTTACTTTAAAAATTTATCTCATAAAATAAAAGTTAAAGGATTAATAAAATAAATGAAAAAGTAAGTAAAAGTTAAAATTTGGCCAGTAAAAATATAAGGGTCTTCTACGGGTCGGGCACCAATTCAAGTTAGTAGACAAACTACAGAAATTAAAGTTCAAAAAAAAAATTTATTAAAAGGGTAAAAAGATAAACTTCGAAATTTTCTCTGGTTAGTAAAAGGTAAAATAAATAAAATAGCGATAGAGAAAACTAAAGCAATCACTCCTCCTAATTTATTAGGGATTGAGCGAAGAATAGCGTAGGCAAATAAAAAATATCATTCAGGTTGAATATGGGGGGGAGTAACTAAAGGGTTAGCCGGGATAAAATTATCTGGGTCCCCAAGTAAGTAAGGAGAAAGTAAAGTTAAAATAATAAGTAAAAAAAATAAAATAAAAAATCCTGCGATATCTTTAAAAGAAAAGTAGGGATGAAAAGAAATTTTATCGGCGTTGTAAGAAATTCCTAAAGGGTTCGAAGAACCAGTTTGGTGTAAAAATAAAATATGAATTAAAGCCGCAGCTGAAATCAAAAAAGGGAGTAAAAAATGAAAAGCAAAAAATCGAGTTAAAGTGGCGTTATCAACAGCAAATCCTCCTCAAAGCCACTGGACTATCTCTAGCCCGATATAAGGGACAGCAGAAAGAAGATTAGTAATAACGGTAGCACCCCAAAAAGATATTTGCCCCCAAGGAAGAACATAACCTAAAAAAGCGGTTGCTATAACTAAAAATAAAATAATGACTCCTGTGAATCAAGTGTGGATAAATCGGTAAGACCCATAATAAATTCCTCGGCCGATATGAGCATAAAGACAAATAAAAAAAAAAGAAGCTATGTTGGCATGGAATGTCCGGAGAAATCAGCCATAATTAACATCACGACAAATGTGTGCAATTCTTGAAAAAGCAAGATCAACATGAGCAGTATAATGTATGGCAAGAAATAACCCTGTAATAATTTGAGCAATTAAACATAAGCCTAAAAGAGAGCCAAAATTCCACCAAGTAGAAATATTTGAAGGAATGGGCATATCAATAAAAGCTCCGTTTACTAATTTTATGAGTGGATGAGTTTTGCGGATAGGGAGAGTTAACATTAGTTATAAATAAAATCGTAAAGGCCCTTGAAAATTGTTAGTGATTTTAACAGCAACGATTAAGGTTAAAAGTAAATAAAAAACTATAAATAAAGTATAAAATATAATAGATGGGGCATAAATAAAAGAGATTAAATTTTGGTTTGATAATTGAGAGGTAAAATTTAAATTAGAGGAGCTTATGTCTAGAGAGTCAATATAAAATATTAAAAAATCAGAAAATAAATAAAATATAAAAAAAAAAATAACCGCCACCCCTAACAAGAAAAGGAAAGTAAAAGATATTTTAAATATTTCATTTGAAGCAAGAGAAGCAACATAAATAAATAAAACTAATATCCCTCCTAAAAAAATTAAGAATAAAATATAAGAAAATCAAAATGTTAAGTTAATTATACCGGAAGTTACACAAATAAAACAAGTTTGAGTAAGTAAAGTTAAGCCTATGGAAAGAGGATGGTTTGTTAATAAAAAGGTTAAAGATAAAAAAAAAGTAATGGTAAAAGAGGCAAATAAAAAAAAAATATCAGAAAATAGTTTATAAAAATATTAGTTTTGGGGACTAAAGATAAAATAATATTTTTTTTCTGATGTTTTAAATAAAAATATAATTTAGGTTTACAAGACCTATGTTTTTATTAAACTATTAAAACTAATAAATGATAAAATTTGGTTTTTTTTTAATTCCTTTATTTATGTGTGTTAGAGGGTTTATAATATTTGTGTCTAAGCGAAAACATTTATTAAATACTTTGTTAAGGTTAGAGTTTATTATATTAGGAATTTTTTGGTTGTTAAGAATAAGATTAGTAAAAATTGGGTATGATATCTATTTTGTATTATTTTTTTTAACTTTTGCAGCTTGTGAGGGAGCTTTGGGGCTATCATTATTAGTATCTATTGTACGGACTCACGGTAATGATTGTTTTAGAAATTTTAGAATTTTACAATGTTAAAATTTATTTTTGGAATTTTAATACTGATAATTTTAGTAAAAAAATGATGATTTATCCAGCATTGAATATATATTTTTAGATTTTGCTTTAGATTTTTATGTATACGGGAGTTTTATTGTGTTAGAGAAAGAAGAATTTTAAATTTAGACAGGCTAAGGTATGTGTTGATTTTACTTAGATTCTGAGTCGTCAGCTTATTAATAGGAGCTAGAATAAAAATTTGTGATCAAGCAAATTTTAAAGAATTTTTTAATTTAGTAAGATTAATATTGCTTTTGTTTTTAGTTTTAAGATTTAGGGCTAGGGATTACCTTTTGTTTTATATTAGATTTGAAGCTTCTTTAATTCCAACGTTAATATTAATTTTAGGGTGAGGATACCAACCTGAGCGTGTACAGGCAGGGGTATATATATTATTTTACACTTTGTTTGCATCATTACCTTTACTAGTATCATTTTTAGGAATTTACACTACTACCGGCAGGCTAGTAATGGGGGTAAATTCTAATATTTGCCAAGAAGAGTTTAGTAGATATTTATGATATATTTTTTCTATTGTGGCTTTTGTGGTTAAATTGCCTATGTATACAGTTCATTTATGGCTCCCTAAAGCTCATGTCGAAGCCCCAGTTGCAGGGTCAATAATTTTGGCAGGAGTTTTATTAAAGTTAGGCGGGTATGGGTTGGTTCGAGTTTTAATATTATTTGAAGTAGTAAGAAAAAGATTATCTTGATTATTGGTAGGGCTTAGATTGACAGGAGGAGTAATTGTAAGATTGATATGTTTACGTCAAGTAGATATGAAATCTTTAATTGCATATTCTTCTGTTGCGCATATAGGGCTAGTTTTAAGAGGGCTTATAGTATTAGGAAGCTGAGGGCTAAACGGAGCGATTTTTGTGATAATTGGTCATGGGCTATGTTCATCAGGATTATTTTGCATTGCAAATATAGTTTATGAGCGTCTTGGAAGCCGAAGGATGCTAGTAAATAAAGGGTTATTAAGATTTATACCTAGTATAAGATTATGATGATTTTTGCTAAGAGTAGGGAATATAGCGGCTCCCCCGAGATTAAATTTGTTAGGGGAAGTAAGGCTAATCATAAGAGTAGTAAGATGAAGGAAAGTTTCTTTAATTATAGTAGGGCTGTTATCTTTCTTTAGAGCAGCATATAGGCTATACATATTTTCTTTGAGACAACATGGAAATTACTATAATTGTGTTTATTCCTGCTGTTCAGGCAAAGTGCGGGAATATTTAGTGTTAATATTACATTGATTACCTTTAAATATAATTATTTTAAACAGAGGGGTGATAGTTTATTGTTTAAATAGTTTAAAAAAAATAGAGGTTTGTGAGGCCCCAGATATAATAATTTATTTTAAACCGTGATTTGGATAGTTATGTTTCATTTAAGAAGAATAATTTTTCTTTTGGTATTAAGAATTATGTCTATTTTTATTTCTTTTATATTTTTAACAGCAAATTCGATAATTTTTGTAGAATGGGAAATTATTAATTTAAACTCAGTAAGGATTGTAATAACTTTAATTTTAGATTGGATATCTATAATATTTTTAAGATTTGTGAGTTTTATCTCTTCAATAGTCTTGCTTTACAGTGGAGATTATATAAAAATAGATGAAAATTTTAATCGATTTATATATTTAGTATTGGCTTTTGTTTTGTCTATAAGATTTTTGATTTTGAGGCCCAATTTAATTAGAATTTTACTAGGATGGGACGGGTTGGGACTAACTTCATATGCTTTAGTTATTTACTACCAAAACGAAAAAAGTTCAAATGCCGGGATATTAACCGCGTTATCTAACCGAATTGGGGATGTAGCTATTTTATTGAGAATTTCATTAATATTTAGGTTTGGAGGATGAAATTTTGTGTTTTGAATAAGGCTATTCCCAGAAAATAAAAATTTTAGGATTATTATGTTTCTTGTAATTTTAGCAGGGATAACAAAAAGGGCACAAATCCCATTTTCTGCTTGGCTCCCGGCTGCGATAGCAGCACCTACGCCTGTGTCCGCTTTAGTTCATTCTTCGACTTTAGTGACAGCAGGGGTTTACCTGCTTATCCGATTTAGGGTGGCTATTGAAAGATCAAGAATACGGTTGGGTTTATTTTTAATTTCTTGTGTAACTATATTTATAGCTGGGTTAGGAGCTAATTTTGAATATGATTTAAAAAAAATTATTGCTTTATCTACTTTAAGACAATTAGGGGTTATAATAAGAATTCTTGCGTTAGGATTTAGAGAATTAGCTTTTTTCCATTTGTTAACTCACGCCTTATTTAAAGCTCTTCTGTTTATATGTGCTGGGGTAATTATTCATAATATAAAAAATTATCAAGATATCCGGTCAATAGGGAGACTAGTAAAACAAATGCCTTTAAGAAGAATACTAATAATGTTAGCAAATTTATCTTTATGTGGGACTCCCTTTTTAGCTGGGTTTTATTCAAAAGATTTAATTTTAGAAATTTCTTTTATAGGAGCTGCAAGAATAGTAGGAGTTTTATTATATATTTTGTCAACTGGTTTAACAGTGTGTTATACAGGGCGCTTAGTGTATTATTTAATAAGGGGAGTTTTTAGGGTTAGGAGATTGCACAGAATTAATGATGAGTCTTATATTATAAACAACCCAATAATTATATTAAGTTTAGGGGCGGTAATAAGAGGGGCCATAATATCGTGGTTGATTTTTCCTTTTCCTTGGATGATTTGCCTAAGGGTTAGGTTTAAACTTATTGCTTTAATTATTAGACTTATCGGTGGAGGTTTAGGGTATTTGTTAAATTTATTAGGAGAAATTAATTTGTTAAAAAGATTAGACTTTTATAAGCAAGTAGTATTTTACGGCTCTATGTGGTTTATACCGTTACTATCAAGATGGTGGTTAAGAAAAAAAATTTTTAAAATTGCTAAAAATTACCAAAAAAGAGGAGATTATGGATGATATGAGTTTTATGGGGGGCAAGGGGTGTTTAAATGAGTAATAAATAAATCTGGGTTTGTCCAAATACTCCAAGACAATAGCCTTAAAGTTTATATAGTAATATTTTTAGTATGAGTCGTAGGGCTGATAAATTTAATTTAAATTCTTATAGCTTAAAAAAGAGCATAGCTTTGAAGATGCTGAGGAGATTAAAAAAAATCTAAGAATAAGCACTTTTAAAAGAAATTCTTTAGTTTTACGATGAAATTGTAACGTGTTTTTTACACTATAATAGTAGAAATTTAAACGGAGTTTAACCGCTTAAGAAAAAAGTTAGAAGCTTTTTCTTTGCCTAAAATTTCCTTAACTAGAGAAAAATTTCAATTATATCATTAACAGTGATAAGCCTCTTTTTGGCTTTAGTTAATAAACGAGGGGGTGAGCCAAAGTTCAGGTCGAAACTGAATGCAAATTTCGCTTCTCATTTATATAAGATTAACTTAAAAAGTACTTTTTGAATGCAACCCAAAGGTCATAATTGACTACAATCCTATAAAAATAAAAAATTAAGATGACCAGTCTAACGCTCCTTGATTTCACTCATGAAAAAGGCCTAGTAAAAGAATACATAAAAATACAAATGTAGTGAAAGATCAGCTTAAAATATTTGAGAAAGATAAAATAATAGGTAAGGGTAAAAGAAGGGTAATTTCTACATCGAAAATTAAAAAAATAAGGGCAATAAGAAAAAAGCGTAAAGAAAAAGGTAATCGAGCGGTTCCTTTAGGGTCAAACCCACACTCAAAAGGAGAAGTTTTTTCCCGGTCGGAAATAGTTTTTTTTGAAATAAAAGACGCGATAAGTATTAATATAGCAGAAAAAAGAAAAGTAATAATAAAAAAATATATAAGGGATAAAATTATTTTTTCTAAAGTTAGACTTTTCGGTTGGAAGCCAAATATACTTATTATATTAAAAAAATAAAAAATTAGCCGCCTCATCAGTAAATTGAAATATAAAGAAACAACCAGACTACGTCAACAAAATGTCAGTATCAAGCAGCGGCTTCAAAGCCGAAATGATGTAAAGAGGAAAAATGACAATTGAAAAGACGAAGAAAACAAATAAATAAAAAAGAAGTGCCAATCAGAACATGAAGCCCATGAAATCCTGTAGCAACAAAAAAAGTTGCCCCATACACAGAGTCAGCGATGGAAAATGAGGCTTCAAAGTATTCTATAGCTTGTAAAGCAGAGAAATAAACCCCTAAAATTACTGTAACAAATAAGCCTTGGGTAGCTTGAGTTAAATTTGCTTCTATAATAGCATGATGAGCTCATGTAACAGTAACTCCGGAAGCAAGAAGAATAGCTGTATTTAATAAAGGAATTTGGAAAGGGTTGAATGTTAAAATTCCTGAAGGAGGCCAGTAACTTCCGATTTCGACGGCTGGAGATAAACTTCTATGAAAAAAAGCTCAAAAAAATCTAAAAAAAAATAAAACTTCGGAGGCGATAAATAAAATTATACCTCATCGAAGACCTGTTGTAACAACATAAGTATGTAAGCCTTGAAAAGTACCTTCTCGGGTGATATCCCGTCATCATTGAATTATAGTTAAAATTACCCCTAAAATACCTAAAAAAAATAAATCTGGGTTAAATTGGTGGAATCACTTAATTAAGCCTGCAGTTAATATTATAGCTCTAATAGAGGCAGTTAACGGCCAAGGGCTTAAGTCTACCAGGTGGTAGGGATGGTGATTATGGGATGTCATTAGTTAACTTCACTAGCATATAAAGTAGATAAAACGGCAAAAACATAAGATTGAATGATTGCAACAGCAGCTTCAAGAGTTAATAAAAGAATTTGGGCAAAAATTAATAAGGAAAGAATAGAAAAAGATAAAGATGGCCCGGTATTACCAAGTAGGGTGAGTAAGAGGTGACCTGCAATTATATTTGCCGCTAAACGGATGGCTAGAGTGCCAGGTCGAATAATGTTTCTAATAGTTTCAATTAAAACTATAAAAGGCATAAGTAACGAAGGGGTGCCTTGGGGGACTAAGTGCGAGAATATGTGTTGAGTATTGTTATATCAGCCAAAAATTATAAAAGATAGCCATAATGGTAAAGCTAAAGATAGTGTTAAAGCTATATGGCTAGAGCTAGTAAAAACATAAGGAAGAAGCCCTAAAAAGTTATTAAATAAGATTAGGGAAAATAAAGAAATAAAAATAATTGAAACCCCTAAAGAAGAAGGGCCTAAAAGTAATTTAAATTCTTTGTGTAAAGTAAATATAATTGAAGACCAAAATATTGACCAACGTGAAGGTATAGCTCAAAATAAAAAGGGAATAATAAATAGCCCTAAAAGTGTAGAAACCCAATTTAAGGACAAAAAAAAAATAGAGGATACTGGGTCAAAAACTGAGAACAAATTAGTTATCATTTCCATAAGAAGGGTGCCTGAGGATGGGGAAAAATTTGAAAAATATTTTTTTGAATTGGGGATAAAAAGTATGTTAAAGAAAAGAATAAAATAAAAACAAGAGAAAAAAAAATAAATAAGATAAATCAAAAAAGAGGAGCTATTTGAGGGATAGAAAAATATTACTAAAGTAATAATTTAAGCATGACAAGCTTATGTTTTGAAACTAATTTTTCTTCTAGAAGAAGACGTTAATCTCCTATAATAAATTTAAAAGATTTATACTTACTTTCAGTCATCTGGAAATAAAATAATTAATGAGAAGAAATTCAGTTTAAAAAATTGGAAGCAGGGATTGCTTCAATAACAATAGGTATAAATCTATGGTTAGCTCCACAAATCTCAGAGCATTGGCCAAAAAAAATTCCTGGGCGGTTAATAAGAAATCTTACTTGGTTTAATCGCCCGGGGATAGCATCAGCTTTTACTCCTAAAGAAGGGACTGTTCAGGAATGAATTACGTCGGCAGCCCTAATTAATACTCGAATTTGAGTATTAATAGGGAGAACAGTACGGTTATCTACATCTAAAAGACGAAAATTTGAAAAATTTAGTTCGTTAGAAGGGATTATGTAAGCGTCAAATTCAAAATCTAAGAAATCAGAGTATTCATAAGATCAGTACCACTGATGGCCGATTGTTTTTAAAGTAATTGACGGAGAGTTAACTTCATCTAAAAGGTATAAAAGACGTAAAGAAGGTAAAGCGATGCAAATTAAAATAATAGCAGGGAGGACCGTTCAGATAATTTCGATAGTTTGGCCTTCTAAAAGGAAACGATTAATTAATTTATTGAAAAAAAGGGAAGTTATTATATACCCAACTATTCTTGTGATTAAAATTAAAATTACTATAGTGTGGTCATGAAAAAATATTAATTGCTCTATTAAAGGAGAAGTACTGTCTTGGAATCCTAAATAGTTTCACGTTGCCATTAATTCTAAAAGAAATATAAATTTCATATTAAGAGCTTAAATCTTAAGCAATTTGTCTGCCATTTTAGATTCTAAAAGAAGAAATTCTTCATATTAAGAGCCTAAATCTTAAGCAATTTATCTGCCACTTTAGAAGTTAGAAGAAATTAATGGAATTTCAGAGTATCTGTGATCTGCAGGAGGAAGGAAATGATGTCACTCTAAGGAGGAAGATAAAAATAAAGAAAAAACAATAGGACGGGATGATACAAAAGCTTCCCAGACAATAATAACAAATCCTAAAACTGCTAATAAAGAAATAGTAGAGCCAATAGACGACAGGATGTTTCATCTAGTATAAGCATCTGGATAATCGGAGTAACGACGAGGTATCCCTCTTAAGCCTAGGAAATGTTGAGGAAAGAAAGTGATATTTACTCCTGAAAATATAACGAGAAAATGAGTTTTTAGCCACTTAGGGTTAAGAGAGAGTCCTGTAAATAACGGGAATCAATGAGTAATCCCTGCAAAAATGCCAAAAACAGCGCCTATAGATAAAACATAATGAAAATGTGCTACGACGTAGTATGTATCATGAAGAATAATATCTAAAGAAGAGTTAGCTAAAACTACCCCAGTTAAACCTCCAACAGTAAAAAGAAAAACGAAACCAAAGGCTCATAAAAGGGAAGGGCTGTAGTTTAGTTGAGTGCCATGAAGTGTCCCAAGTCACCTAAAAATTTTAATACCTGTCGGCACTGCAATAATTATTGTAGCAGAAGTAAAATAAGCCCGGGTGTCAACATCTATCCCAACAGTGAATATGTGGTGGGCTCATACAACAAAGCCTAAAATGCCGATAGCTAGTATGGCATAAATTATACCTAAAGTGCCAAAAGCTTCTTTTTTACCTGATTCTTGGCTAATAATGTGTGATACTATACCAAAAGCTGGTAAAATGAGAATATAAACTTCTGGGTGCCCAAAAAATCAAAATAAGTGTTGGTAAAGAACAGGATCTCCGCCTCCAGCAGGATCAAAAAAAGAAGTATTTAAGTTACGGTCAGTAAGAAGTATAGTAATTGCCCCTGCTAAAACAGGGAGAGAGAGAAGTAAAAGAATAGCAGTAATAAAAACAGATCAAACAAATAAAGGCATACGATCTAAAGTTATCCCGTTAGCTCGTATATTAATAGAAGTAGTGATAAAATTCACAGCCCCTAAAATAGAAGAAGCCCCGGCGATATGAAGAGAAAAAATTCCTAGGTCAACAGAAGCGCCCGCATGGGCGATTCCAGCAGCTAAAGGAGGATATACAGTTCATCCTGTGCCTACCCCTCTTTCCACTATTCCTCTAGATAAAAGAAGAGTTAAAGAAGGAGGAAGAAGCCAAAATCTTATGTTATTTATACGAGGAAAAGCTATATCAGGGGCACCTAATATTAAGGGGACAAGTCAATTTCCGAATCCTCCGATTATAATGGGCATAACTATAAAAAAAATTATTACAAAAGCATGAGCTGTAACGACAACGTTATAAATTTGGTCATCTCCAATAAGTCTACCCGGTTGCCCTAGTTCGGCTCGAATAATAAGTCTTAAAGCGGTGCCCACTATGCCGGACCAAGCTCCAAAAATAAAGTATAAAGTTCCAATGTCTTTATGGTTAGTAGAAAATAATCATCGTTGCGTAGAGGATAAAATGGCTGATTTAGGCGGTAAACTGTAAATTTATTAATGAGATTTCTCTCTTTTATTAAGGCTTTATAGTATAAAAAATTACGTTAGATTGCAAATCTAGAAATATTTAAAAGTTAGGGCTTAAGATTTAAGAATATTCTTAATGATAGCTTTGAAGGCTATGAGTTTTCTTAACTTAAAATCTTAGATAAGTAGAATAAGAGAAGGAAAAAACAAACCTGAAAAATTTAAAAAAATTAGGAAAGTGGGGGTAAAAGTTAGAGGTTTAGAAAAATAAAAAATTTTGGAAGAAGAAAATAAAAAGGAATTAACTGCAACTATAATATAATAATAAAGGGTAAACAAAGCTGAAATAAGAAGAATAACTAAAAGGAAAATTATGTTTTGATTAATTATCTCTTGAATAAGGATTCATTTGGGGATAAATCCTGTAAAAGGAGGGAGACCTCCTAAAGATAAAAAAGAGAATAAAAGAATTATCTTATTTATAGAAGAAAAGTTTATTTTAAAAATAAGATTAGAAATATGGAAAGCTTGCCTAAAATGAAACAAGGAAATGATAGAAAATGAGATAATACTATAAAAAAGAAAATATAAGATTCATAAAGAGTCTCTTAAAACTATGGCAGTTAACAGCCAAGATATATGATTAATTGAAGAATAAGCTAAAAGTTTACGTAAAAGAGTTTGATTAAAGCCTCCAATGGCGCCAAAGAAAGCGGAAGATGTAATAATAATTAAAAAAAAATTGTTTGTAAGAATTGAGCTAGAGAGTAAGGTATAAGATAAAAGAGTTAAGGGAGCAATTTTTTGGGTAGTTATAAGTAAAGCAGCTTGGAACCAAGAGAGGCCTTGTATAACAGTCGGGAATCAGAAATGGAAAGGAGCCGCGCCTGCTTTTAAAAAAAGAGCAGATGAGATAAGAATAGGAAAGTAAAATGGTGAAACTAAGATTATAGTGGCTGCTAAAATTAAAACGGAAGAAGCAAAAGCTTGAATTAAAAAATATTTTAAAGCGGACTCAGAAGAATATTGGTCTTTTTTAGAAGAAATTAATGGGATAAAAGATAATAAATTTAGCTCAAGCCCGATTCAAGCAGTGAGCCAAGAAGAGGAAGAAATAGCTAAAAAAATTCCTAAAAAGGAAGAAAGTAAAAATAAGATATTTGCTGAATTAAGAAAAATTAAAAAGAGAAAAAAATTCATTTATGGGGTATGAACCCATTAGCTTAGTAATTTAGCTTACCTTTTTGTCTAATGTAAATTTAAGTATAGAAAGCCCTTAAAGAAATTTAGGATAATTTTGAAGACAATAAAATTTGTTTGAAAGAGAGGGTAAAAAGAAGTAGACCTGGGCGCTAGTATATTTTAAGCAAACCAGGATAATTTAAATTTTGAAAATTTAAAATTTTTGAGAGGAAACGATACATTTTGTAGAACAAAATAAATTTGTTTGAAAGAGAGGGTAAAAAGAAGCAGACCTGGGCGCTTGGTGTATTTTAAGCAAACCAGGATAATTTAAATTTTGAAAATTTAAAATTTTTGAGGAGGAACTATGCATTTTGCAGAATAAAATAAAATTTGTTTGAAAGCGAAGGAAAAGTAGAATACTTAAAATTTTGGTTAGTAAAAATTTTTTGAGTCTAGGGATTTTGCAAAATAAAATAAAACTTGTTTGAAAAAAGTAGAAAATCAGAAAGCAAGGAAAGCAATTAAAATATTTAAAAGAAAAAGTTTGTTTTGAGAAGTTAATTTGAGGATAAAATAAATGTTAGTTTATGTTTTGGTGTAGACGCACAAAAGACTTTGATTCTTTTAGAGATAGTGAAAATCTATTAAATATAAGTGATAAGAGTAGCATTTCTACATATTCTATCCTATCAAGATAGCTCTTTAATCAGACATCAATATCAAAATATTTATGAAAATTTTTAAATTAGTTGATAAATAAAAAAAAAGTTAAATTTAATTGTAAAATATTCCAGAAC